GATTAAATAATGTTGGATTTTTTAGCATTGAGGAATTTACCTGCAAATTTAGTAGAGTTTTTTAGGCTATGCTCGGGAAGTTTTTCCAGAGGGTTGATATGGCATGTATATATATATATATAATGCGGATGGCTAATGGATATCTCAACTTGTTAGCCTGCACGTTCTCGAACCTTCCTTGGTTTCGGGGTTTGACAAGGATAACAGGATTTGCTGAGCGTAGGGGGTAGGGGGGTTTGTCGCGCAAAAGCCAAAAGAGGGGGCGTATATATCAGGGTAAGTTGAAGAAAGGATGAATATGTTATGCACTTGATTGAGTAATATGTAATTCTTAAGTTATGTCTTTTAATAATGAACCTACTTTAACTTATATCAAGGAAATATACCACCTTGATATATTACTTGCGCCTGCACTCTGAAATGTAATTGAAAGGAAACCAAAAAAGAGAACCCCTATGCATATAAAAGAATGCCCGGCATGTTGGGTAACGAGGAGTATGTAATTACACCATTAATCAGATGCCAGTATAATTATCCGAGGGTGGAGTCTTATAAATATGTACCTGAAATAGGAACCAGATGCAAGGAATAGTTCACAGTGTGCAACCCCCACATTTTGTGTCCCTGATTCTATCATTAATAGTATGCCTTATATGAACCGGTTGGTGGTCTCTTACTACATTAATATGGTTAATCTAAATCTTAGTTGTTTATTTCAAGGAAAATTGTGAGTGCCATATCTAGGGGATTAGTCTATTTCCCAGGTTATAATAAATTATTTTTGAGTTTTAATGATTTGCTTTATGTACGTCTTGAACGTTAGTACTTGCTTTTAGGTTAAGATAAATGAATGGTGATAATACATATATATGCACTAACACAACACATAATATTTATACAATATTATGTGCGTGTTAGACCAAATATATGTAGTAACATATATGTACTATATATGTAGGAAATCATATAAGTTGTGATCAGAAGATAGTTTAATTTAGAATTCTGGCTTTGGGAGCCAGGGGTGGGAGTTAAAATCTCCTTTTTCTGGGCGCTAGGAGGGAATTTAACCCTCGATCTTCGGATTACAAGACCGATGCTTTAAGCTAAGCTACTAGGGCAAGCTCATTTCAGTGCTTTATTCTCTACTCAACCTGCAAGTGGGACAAGAACGAGGAAGAGTGCAAAATATAGAAGTGATGCGACCTGACCAATGATGATGTAAGGATGTTCTACGGGTATGCCTCCAATTCACGTTAGGATAATCATATCTGCCACCAGGGTTCAGAATAGGAACTGGGTGATTGGGCGGAAAGTTAGTCCTCGTTGTTTTGAGGTGTGTAAAATTGGCACGACTATCAGCACTAAAATACTAAATAGTAGAGCTAGGACTCCCCCCAGCTTGTTCGGGATAGATCGTAGGATGGCGTAGGCAAACAGGAAGTATCATTCTGGCTGGATGTGTGGCGGAGTAACTAACGGGTTTGCTGGGGTGAAATTTTCTGGGTCGCCGAGGAGGGTTGGGGAAAACAATGTCAGTGATGTGAGTGCTAGCAGTATTAATACGAAGCCAAGGAGGTCTTTGTACGAGAAGTATGGGTGAAAAGAAATTTTGTCTGCGTCGGAGTTCAGTCCGGCGGGGTTGTTTGATCCCGTTTCGTGTAGAAATAGTAAGTGTAGGACGGTTGCGCCGGCGATAACGAAGGGGAATAGGAAGTGGAAGGCGAAGAATCGTGTTAGTGTTGCGTTGTCTACTGAGAAGCCCCCTCAGATTCATTGGACAAGGGTGTCACCTATATAAGGAACTGCTGATAGTAAGTTTGTAATTACGGTGGCGCCTCAAAAAGACATTTGTCCTCATGGGAGTACGTAACCGACGAAGGCTGTTATTATGACTAGAAGAAGTAGGACGACGCCGATGTTTCAGGTTTCCTTATAGAGATAGGATCCGTAGTATAAGCCCCGGGCAATGTGTATGTAGATACAGATGAAGAAAAATGATGCTCCATTAGCATGTATGTTTCGGATGAGCCAGCCATAGTTAACATCTCGGCAGATGTGTGTCACTGATGAGAATGCAGTTGAGATATCAGAGGTATAATGCATGGCCAGGAATAGTCCTGTTAGGATTTGGGTAATTAAGCATAGTCCTAAGAGGGAGCCGAAATTTCATAGTGCTGAAATATTAGATGGTGTTGGGAGGTCGACTAGTGCGTCGTTAGCGATTTTTATTAGTGGGTGGGTTTTTCGTAGGCTTGCCATTAGATGTTCTTGTAGTTGAGTTACAACGGTGGTTCTTCAAGTCACTGGTCTCGGTTAAAATCCGAGTAAGAATTATGACCTATTTTGTGTTTTTATTACTGGTAGCTTTAGTTGCGGGGTTAGTTGCTGTTGCTTCTAATCCCACACCCTATTTTGCTGCTCTGGGGTTGGTGGTAGCAGCGGGGGTTGGGTGCGGGGTGTTGGTTGGTTGTGGGGGGTCTTTTTTATCTCTGGTTCTCTTTTTAATTTACTTGGGGGGAATGCTTGTGGTGTTTGCTTACTCGGCAGCTTTGGCTGCCGAACCCTTTCCAGAGGCTTGGGGGAGTCGTTCAGTAGCTGGATATGTCCTAACTTACTTGTTGGGTGTTGTTTTAATAGCGGGTTTGTTTTGAGGGGGTTGATATGAGGGTTCTTGGGTTATTATCGATGGGTTAAAAGAGTTGTCTATATTACGCGGGGACGTTGGGGGGGTAGCCATAATGTACTCTTTTGGGGGGATAATGTTGGTTATTTGCGCCTGAGTGTTGCTTCTAACCCTACTTGTGGTGTTGGAGCTTACTCGGGGTTTGAGTCGTGGCACACTTCGGGCAGTTTAAATAAGGATTAGGAGGATGGCTAAAGTTGTAGTTAAGAGGAAGATGGTTAGGTATGTTTTAATCATTCCTCGTGAAATGTCATTTATTATTTTTGCTATTATTATCTGCGTAAGTGTTAGTCCTTTTGGGCCTGCAGTTTGGAACCATGTTTGGTCTAGTTTGGTGGCAGCTGATTGTCCGAGAGTTAGGCTGGTCTTTGGAGAGAGTCGGTGTATTAATGCGGGGAAGTATCCTAGTATGTTTGAGAAGTGGTGTGAAGTTTTAGGGGCGGCTTTAAATTGTGTATTGGCCTTAGCGGCAAGTTCTATAGCCACCAGGAGTCCAATAATAGTTACGATAAGGGCTATTAGTTTCAGGGTGCCGGGCATCGTCATGACGGATGTTTTCGAGGGCAGGAAGTTTAGTGTAATGATGAGTCCTGCAACAATGCTTCCTCAGGCAAGCCGTTTAATAGGGTTAATTATTTGGGGGTTGTTTTCGCTGATAGGGGATAGTGGAAGAAATCGAGGGGATCCCATAGTTACGAAGTAAATGACTCGGAAGCTATAAACGGCAGTGAACGAGGTAGCAATTAGTGTTAGAGTTAGGGCTCAGGCGTTGAGGTAGGAGGTGTTTAGGGCTTCAATAATGGCATCTTTTGAGAAGAACCCGGCAAGGAATGGGGTGCCTGTCAGGGCTAGGCTTCCCACGGTGAGGTAGGCTGAGGTGGCAGGCATGAGCTTATGAAGGCCGCCTATTTTTCGAATGTCTTGTTCATCATTTAGGCTGTGAATAATAGCTCCCGAGCACAGGAAAAGTATGGCTTTAAAGAATGCGTGTGTACAGATATGAAGGAATGCTAGTTGTGGTTGGTTTAGTTCAATTGTAACTATTATTAGTCCGAGTTGACTTGATGTTGAAAATGCGACAATTTTCTTGATGTCGTTCTGGGTTAGGGCGCAAGTGGCTGTGAATAAGGTGGTTAGTGCACCTAAGCAAAGGCAGATTGTCAACGCTAGTTCATTGTTTTCTATAAGCGGGTGGAGGCGAATTAACAAGAAGATGCCTGCAACAACCATAGTGCTAGAGTGGAGTAGGGCCGACACCGGTGTCGGGCCCTCTATGGCGGCGGGGAGCCAGGGATGTAGACCGAATTGCGCTGATTTTCCTGTTGCTGCAAGGATAAGTCCAATTAGGGGAATCGTTATGTCGAAGTTTTTCGACAAAAGGAAAATTTGTTGGATCTCTCAAGAATTTAGGTTTATTGCAAATCAGGCTATGGCTAAGATTAGCCCGATATCTCCAACACGGTTATAAATAACGGCCTGGAGGGCTGCTGTGTTGGCGTCTGCTCGTCCGTGTCATCAACCGATGAGTAGGAAGGATATGATCCCAACCCCTTCTCAGCCAATAAATAGTTGGAATATGTTGTTGGCCGTAACAAGGGTAATTATGGCTACTAGGAATAAGAGTAAGTATTTAAAAAATCGATTTATGTTAGGGTCGGAGTGCATATATCATAGTGCAAACTCTAAGATTGACCAGGTTACATAGAGGGCAATAGGGGTGAAGATAAGGGAGTAGTGATCAAACTTAAAGCTGATGTTCGCGTCAAATGTTTGTGTATTTATTCATTGTCAGTTTGTAGTGATACTTTCTACTCCCTGGTCTAGAAAAATCATAAGTGGTAATAGGCTGATGAAAAATGCAGTGCTGACGGCAGTCTTAACGTGTGTGGCTGCTCACTTTGGTTTTTGAGGGCCCGGGGTTAGTGCTGTTAGTAGTGGAAAAATGAGAATTGTGAAGACTAAGAGGAATGAGGATGATATGATCAGGGCTGCTGAGCTCATAGCTTCTGCTTGGATTTGCACCAAGAGTTTTTGGTTCCTAAGACCAACGGATGAGCTGTTATCCTTCAGAAGCATAAAGAAGCCGAGGATTTTAACCTCGGTACATAAGTATTAGCAGCACCTACTGATTTCTGTCCTTCCTTGGTGAGTAAGGGGGCTTTAACCCCTGTCTTCAGAATCACAATCTGATATCTTGATTAAACTATACTCACTAGTAACACCAGCCTCATATAAGCTCTGGCGTTGTTACAAGAAGAATTACTGGAATAAGATGGAGGGTTATTAACAGGTGTTCTCGAGTATGAAATGGTGGGAGTTTCATGACATGGTTTGGTGTTGGGCCGCGTTGAGATATTAAGAATAAGTAGAGAGAGTAAGCTGCGGTGATTAATGTTCCTAGTCCCGTGAGTGCAATGGTTCAGGGGGATCAGTTAAATAGGGTTGTAATAATCATAAGTTCTCCCATTAAATTAGGAAGTGGGGGTAATGCTAGATTGGCTAGGTTGGCGATGAATCATCATACTGCTGTTAGTGGGAAGACTATTTGTAATCCCCGAGCAAGAATTATGGTCCGGCTATGAGTTCGCTCATAGGCCGTATTAGCTAAGCAGAATAGTATGGAAGATACTAAGCCGTGGGCAATTATTAGAATGATTGCTCCTGAGAATCCTCATGGGGTTTGAATTAGAATGCCCCCGGCTACGAGTCCTATATGGCTTACAGAGGAGTAGGCAATTAGTGACTTAAGGTCAGTTTGTCGTAGACAAATAGACCCGGTTATGATGATGCCTCATAGTGCTAGAATAATAAATGGATAAATTAGCTCTTTGGAAAGTGGGTCTAGTATAATTATTATTCGCATCATTCCGTACCCTCCAAGTTTTAGCAGAACTGCTGCTAGTACCATAGACCCTGCAACAGGGGCCTCTACGTGTGCCTTTGGTAGCCACAAGTGTACTCCGTACAGTGGTATTTTTACTAAGAAGGCGATTAGGCAGCCCGCCCACCAGATCTTGTGGCCTCAGGAGTCTAGTAATAGTGGCTGGGCATATTGAATTACTAGTAGAGATAAAGTCCCTGTGGATTGTTGGAGTAGCAGTAGGGCTACCAAAAGTGGTAAGGATCCAGCCAAAGTATAAAACAAAAAGTAGGTGCCCGCGCTGAGGCGTTCAGTCTGGTTACCTCATCGGGTAATGATAATGAGGGTTGGGATAAGTGTGGCTTCAAATATAATATAAAATATAATGATCTCCGTGGCGCCGAAAGCTATAATTAGGAAAGTCTGTAGTGAGGTTAGGAGTGTAATGTAAAGGCGTTGTCGGCTAATCGGCTCAGGGTTGATGTGGTTCTGACTGGCTAGAATTATTAAGGGCAGGAGCCAGCACGTTAAGATTAGAAGAGGAGTAGATAAGGGGTCTGTGGCCAGATATGAATTAGATATAGCCCACCCAGTTTCCGATGTTCACTTAAGTCATGTGAGACTAACAAGGGCAATTATAAGGCCATGGGCAGTTGTAGTTGTTCATAGCCATTTGGGAGAGGCTAGTCAGATTGTTGGGAATATCATAATTGTGGGAATTAACACCTTTAGCATTGTAGAAGATTAAGATTTTGTAAGCGGTCGGTGCCGTGGGTTCGGGCTGTGGCTACTAGGAGTGCAAGGCCTGTGCTTGCTTCGCAGGCGGAAAAGGCTAGTAGAAGTATAGGGGCCGTAGAGAAGCTTGTTGATTCAAATTGTAGTGTTCATAGGGCTAGCGCAATAAATAGGGATAGTATCATCCCTTCCAAGCATAATAATGCGGAAAGTAGATGTGTGCGATGAAACGCTAGTCCTATGAGCCCCAAAATAAAGGCTGAGCTAAAGCTAAAGTGTACTGGTGTCATAAGGGGGCCGTGGACTCAAACCACAATTTTCTGAGCCGAAATCAGAGGTCTTTTTTGGACTAGCTCCCTATTCTGCTCACTCTAGGCCCCCTTGGGTTCATTCGTAAATTAGTCCGAGGGTTAGTAGTACTAGGACTGTGGCGGCTCAAAAGAATGTTTCGGTTGGGCTGTGGAGCTGGTCGCCTCAAGGTAGGGGGAGGAGGAGGGCAATTTCTAGGTCAAATAAAAGAAATAGGATTGCTACCAAAAAGAACCGTAGGGAGAAAGGTAGTCGGGCAGACCCTAGCGGATCAAATCCGCACTCATAGGGGGAGAGTTTTTCCGCGTCCGGGTTCATTTGTGGCAGTCAGAAGGACACAATTGCTAGAATTGATGATAGGGCGATTGTAATAGTAAAAATAGTTGAAATTAAGTTCATTATCTTTCCTTGGAGTTTAACCAAGACTAAATGATTGGAAGTCACTTGTACTAACTTTAATACTAGAAAGATATGAGCCTCATCAATAGATGGATACGTAAAGGAATAGTCACACTACGTCGACGAAGTGTCAGTATCAGGCAGCGGCTTCAAAGCCGAAATGATGTTCGGATGTAAAGTGGTATTGAATTTGGCGGAGGAGACACACGGCTAAAAAGGTTGAGCCGATGATAACATGTAATCCGTGAAATCCTGTGGCCACAAAGAATGTAGAGCCGTATACTCCATCTGCGATTGTGAAAGGTGCCTCGTAATATTCTATGGCTTGGAGGGCAGTAAAATAAAATCCTAGCAGAATTGTAAGTGCAAGGGACTGAATGGCTTGTTTTCGTTCTCCTTCTATGATGCTGTGGTGGGCTCATGTGACTGTTACGCCAGATGCTAGTAGTACGGCTGTGTTGAGGAGGGGTACTTCAAAGGGGTCCAATGTAGTGACGCCCGTAGGGGGTCAGCATCCGCCTAGTTCAGGTGTAGGGGCTAGGCTTGAGTGATAAAAGGCTCAAAAGAAGCCCAGGAAAAAGAATACCTCAGAAGTAATAAATAGGATTATTCCATATCGTAGGCCTTTTTGTACTGGGGGTGTATGGTGACCTTGAAAGGTCCCTTCTCGAATAACATCACGTCATCATTGGAATATTGTAAGAAGTAGGAGAATTAGTCCGAGGATTATTAGTGTTATTGAGTGGAAGTGAAACCAGATTGCTAGGCCGGATGTTATTAGTAGGGCACCGACGGCTCCGGTTAGTGGTCATGGGCTAGGATCAACCATATGATATGCATGTGCTTGGTGGGCCATTAAATGTTTTCTTGCAGGTAGAGACTCAGGAGTAACACAAATACGTAGGCCTGAATTATTGCTACTGCAACTTCTAGAAGTGTTAGGAGGAACAGGACGGCGGCTGTTAGGATTGCTACTGTTGGCATGATGGGCAATAGAACGAATACGGCTGTGGCGATAAGTTGGATTAGTAGATGACCTGCAGTTAAGTTGGCTGTAAGTCGGACCCCTAGGGCTAATGGTCGAATGAATAGGCTAATTGTTTCGATGATAATTAGTACAGGAATTAGGGGAAGGGGGGTCCCTTCTGGCAGAAGGTGTCCGAGAGCAACTGTTGGTTGATTCCGTATGCCAATAATTACTGTGGCAAGTCATAGCGGCACGGCAAGTCCTATATTTAAGGACAGTTGTGTTGTAGGTGTAAAGGTGTAGGGGAGGAGGCCTAGTACATTAATAGTAATAAGGAATACTATTAAAGAGGCTAGTAGTAGTGCTCATTTATGTCCTCCTACATTTAGAGGTATTATTAACTGGTTAGTGAATCGGTTAATGAATCATGTTTGAACAGTAATGAGTCGGTTATTAACCCATCGGGATGGTGGGGTTGGAAATAGTACTCATGGCAGTGCAATTGCAACGGCGATAAGCGGAATTCCCAGGAAGGAGGGGCTTGCAAACTGATCAAAAAAGCTTACTATCATGGTCAGTCTCAGGATTCAGCTTTATGTTTTTCTTTACTCATTGGGGTTGGTTCATTTGGTGTTGTATGGCTCAAGACTTTGGTTGGGATAATAGTGAGGAAAATGATTCATGAAAATACTAGGATTGCGAATCAAGGGTTAGGGTTGAGTTGGGGCATTTCACTAGAGGTGGTCGGTAGTCACCAAACTTTGGCTTAAAAGGCCAACGCTTTGTCCAATAATTAGCTTTCTAGTGAGGCGTCTTCTAATATTAATGAGGATCAGCTTTCGAAATGTTCTAGTGGGACAGCTTCAACCACGATAGGCATAAAGCTGTGGTTGGCACCACAGATTTCAGAGCATTGTCCATAAAATACACCTGGGCGTGAGGCAATAAAGGCAGTTTGATTTAATCGCCCAGGTACTGCGTCCATTTTTACACCCAGAGATGGAACAGCTCAAGAGTGCAATACGTCTTCAGCGGACACTAGCACACGAACTGGGGACTCTATTGGGACCACTATTCGGTGGTCTGTCTCTAGAAGTCGAAATTGGCCTGGTACGAGGTCTTGGGTTGGGATCATGTAGGAGTCAAACCCTAGATCTTCGTAGTCTGTGTATTCATAGCTTCAGTATCACTGATGTCCTATAGCTTTGATCGTTAAGTGTGGGTCATTAATTTCGTCTATAAGGTATAAAATTCGAAGGGAGGGGAGGGCGATTAAGACTAGGATAACTGCTGGTAGAACTGTTCATACAATTTCGATTTCTTGGGAATCTAAAATGTATTTATTGGTAAGTTTAGTTGAGACCATTGCAACAATAATATAGAGTACTAATGTGCTGATTAAAAATACAATTATCAGGGCGTGGTCATGGAAGTGAAGAAGTTCTTCTATAACGGGTGATGCCGCGTCTTGGAATCCTAGTTGTGTGGGATGTGCCATTAAATTTTAGGTAAGACATACAGGGGTTTAACCTGCGATTTCACCTCGACAAGGTGATGTAATTTACATATTTTACTAATGTCTTTAGAAGAAAGTGACAGAGTGGTTATGTGACTGGCTTGAAACCAGTACATGGGGGTTCAATTCCTCCCTTTCTCGTTAGTTTGATTGAACTTGGACAAATGCTGGCTCCTCAAACGTGTGGTATGGTGGAGGGCAGCCGTGGAGTCATTCTACATTCGTTATAGTTAGTTCTACTGAGGATACTTCCCGCTTGGCGGCGAAGGCTTCTCAGAGAATGAATAGGAATATAATTACTGCTACCAGTGAGATGAGTGAGCCGATGGATGACACTGTATTTCATAGGGCATAGGCGTCTGGGTAGTCAGAATATCGTCGTGGTATCCCTGCTAGGCCTAGGAAGTGCTGTGGGAAGAATGTAAGATTAACACCAATAAACATTACGCCAAAGTGGATCTTTGTTCAAGTATCATTTAAGGTATATCCTGAAAATAGTGGGAACCAGTGAACGAAGGCCGCTATGATGGCAAATACGGCCCCTATTGATAATACATAATGGAAGTGGGCTACTACGTAGTATGTGTCATGAAGAACAATGTCAAGTGATGAATTGGCTAGGACAATCCCGGTTAGTCCCCCCACTGTAAAAAGGAAAATAAACCCCAGGGCCCACAGCATGGGTGTTTCTCATTTAATAGAGCCCCCGTGGAGCGTAGCAAGTCAGCTAAACACTTTTACACCGGTTGGGATGGCAATAATTATTGTTGCGGATGTAAAGTAGGCACGGGTATCTACGTCCATTCCGACAGTGAACATATGATGAGCTCAGACGATAAATCCGAGGAGGCCAATGGCTATTATGGCTCAGACTATTCCTATGTAGCCAAATGGTTCTTTTTTGCCGGCATAGTAGGCTACAACATGTGAAATGATACCAAATCCGGGTAAAATAAGAATATAAACCTCTGGGTGACCAAAGAATCAGAATAAATGTTGATATAGGATTGGGTCTCCTCCCCCTGCCGGGTCGAAGAATGTGGTATTAAGATTACGGTCTGTGAGAAGCATTGTAATCCCGGCAGCCAGGACTGGCAGTGATAGGAGGAGGAGAACAGCAGTTACAAGTACGGCTCATACAAAGAGAGGTGTTTGATATTGGGAGATGGCTGGGGGCTTCATGTTAATAATTGTAGTAATAAAGTTTACTGCCCCTAAAATTGATGATACACCTGCTAGGTGGAGTGAGAAGATTGTAAGGTCTACTGATGCTCCTGCGTGGGCGAGGTTGCCTGCGAGTGGGGGATACACTGTTCACCCCGTCCCAGCCCCGGCTTCAACGCCGGAGGAGGCTAGCAGTAGTAGGAATGATGGGGGTAGGAGTCAGAAGCTTATGTTATTCATTCGTGGGAATGCTATATCTGGTGCGCCGATTATTAGGGGCACAAGCCAGTTTCCGAATCCACCAATAAGAATTGGCATTACTATAAAGAAAATTATTACGAAGGCGTGAGCGGTAACGATGACGTTATAAATTTGATCATCACCTAAAAGTGACCCGGGTTGACTTAGTTCGGCCCGAATAAGGAGGCTTAAAGCGGTCCCCACTATTCCGGCTCAGGCACCAAATACAAGATAAAGGGTACCAATGTCTTTGTGGTTTGTAGAAAAGAATCAGCGCGTAATTGCCACAGGTAGGGTAGCCGAGTGCCCAGGCGGTGGGTTGTAGCCCCGAAGACAGAGGTTTAAATCCTCTCCCTATCATAGCTCCGTGGTGAAGGAACACGTTGGATTGCAAATCCAGAGACGCAGAGTAATACCCTGCCGGGGCTTTTCCCGCCTTACTAGGCCATGGCGGGAAAAGTAGATGGATGCTCGCTGGTTTGAGCGCTTAGCTGTTAACTAAGAGTTTGTAGGATCGAGGCCTTCCCATCTAGTAAGGCCTTAGTTTAATAAAAACATTTGATTTGCAATTAGAAAATGCAAGATAAACTCTTGTAGGTCTTAGCCAGGGACTAGAAGATTTTCACTTCTGCTTAGAGCTTTGAAGGCTGTCGGTCTTATGCTATCCTAAGTCCCTAGATAACCAGTGCTGCAATAGTAGGAGTCACGGGTAGAAGGCCCAGGGCCACTACGGTGAATAAGGCCAGGGGTAGAGAGGTTTGAGTTGTCTGAGTTCGTCAAGGGGTGGTTGAGTTAGTGGTGTTGGGGGAGATGGTTAGTGTTATTGCGTAACAAAGTCGTAAATAAAAGTAGAGGCTAAGTAGGGCAGCAAGAGCCATGATTGTGGCGACAAAGGGGAGGTCCTGCTTTGCCAGTTCTTGGAGGATTAATCATTTTGGCATAAATCCCGTAAGTGGGGGTAGGCCTCCAAGTGAGAGCAGTACGAGGGCAGTAGTTGTTGTTAAGATAGGGCTTTTCGATCAAACGGTTGCGAGGGTACCAATCTTTGTAGCGGATGAAACTTTTAGGGTAAGGAATGCTGCAGATGTTATAAAGACATAGGTTAGTAGTGCGAGGAGGGTGAGTTGGGGGGCATGCTGGAGAACAATCATTATTCAGCCCATGTGTGCAATTGAGGAATAGGCTAAGATCTTTCGCAATTGAGTTTGGTTTAATCCACCTCAGCCGCCGACCAGGGTTGATGTGAGTCCGAGTGTTGTTAGTAGCAAGGGGTCAATAGTCTGGGCTGTTTGAATGATAAGGGCGAGTGGGGCGAGCTTTTGTCAGGTGGATAAAATTAGGCCCGTGAGGAGATCCAGCCCTTGTAACACTTCAGGTATTCAGAAATGCATGGGTGCAAGTCCGATTTTAAGTGCTAGGGCGGTAATAACTATTGTGCTGGCAATAGGGTTCGACATACTGTTTATGTCCCACTCTCCCGTAATTCAGGCATTTGTTGTGCTTGCAAAGAGGATTATGGCCGCTGCGGTAGCTTGAGTTAAAAAATATTTTGTGGTGGCTTCCACTGCGCGGGGGTGGTGGTGTTGTGCTATTAGAGGAATAATTGCTAGGGTATTAATTTCCAGTCCCATTCAGGCCAGCAGTCAGTGAGAGCTGGCAAAGGTTAGGGTGGTCCCTAAGCCCAGGCTGGACAGCAGCGTGGCTAGTACGTAGGGGTTCATTGATGGAGGAGGGAGTTTAACCGTCATGTTCGGGGTATGGGCCCGAAAGCTTATTTAGCTGACTTCATCTTAGAAAGTGGTGTAGAGGAAGCACTAAGAGTTTTGATCTCTTGGGCATGGGTTCGACCCCCTTCTTTCTAAGAACTGAGGGGATTTTAGCCCCCGTTGGTCACTCTATCAAAGTGGTCCCTAGGCATTCGGGCACAGTTCCTAAATTATAGTTGTGGGGGAAGGCCCGCCAGTGCAATCGGGAGGGAGATGTGTCATAATACAAGTGCCAGTGTTAAGGGAAGAAAGTTCTTTCATACAAGGTGCATAAGTTGATCGTACCGAAAGCGGGGGTAGGAGGCCCGGACTCACAGGAATACTACTGATAAAAATGCGGCTTTAACCATAAGACCGATTGTTGTCAGTTCAGGTGCACCTGGAAAATACGATGTTCCTAGAAACAATACGGCGGACAGAGTGTTTATTAATAAAATATTTGCGTACTCGGCCAGGAAAAACAAGGCAAAGGGTCCTCCTGCATATTCTACGTTGAAGCCTGAAACAAGTTCTGATTCACCCTCTGTTAGGTCAAAGGGTGCTCGGTTAGTTTCTGCTAGGGTTGAAATATATCATATTGCAGCTAGAGGCCACGCAGGGGCTAGTAATCATACGCTTTCTTGGGCTGTGTTGAATGTTTGGAGGGTGTAGCCGCCAGAGAAGATAATTACTGAGAGCAGAATAAGTCCGAGGCTTACCTCATATGAAATCGTTTGGGCTACTGCCCGTAAGGCTCCAATTAGTGCGTATTTCGAATTTGATGCTCAGCCCGACCCGAGAATAGAGTATACTGCGAGGCTTGATAATGCTAAGATGAATAAGACCCCTAAGTTGAGGTCAATTACGGGGTAGGGCATGGGTATGGGTGCCCATAGTGCCATGGCGAGGGTTAATGCAAGAATGGGGGTTGCTAAAAAGAGGAAGGGGGATGAGGTGGAGGGGCGGACGGGCTCCTTGATAAATAGCTTGACTCCATCGGCAATAGGTTGTAGTAATCCGTAAGGTCCTACTACGTTAGGTCCTTTTCGTAGCTGCATATATCCAAGCACTTTTCGTTCAAGTAGGGTTAGGAAGGCTACTGCCAATAGGACGGGGACGATGTAGGCAAGTGGGTTGATTAGGTGGGTTATTAGAGCGTTTAGCATGAACTGGGAAGAGGATTTGAACCTCTGGTTTAAAGGGCTTAGGCCTTTCGCAATTAACCATGCTCTGCCACCCCAGTATGCCCTTATCTCGGGCGGCAGGGGTTTTGGCCCTTCCTTTACTTAATTTATTTGTTTTCATTAATTAGGGGTGGGGCATGCTTTGGGTATGGGCCCCTCTTTTCCGATCCTTTCGTACTAGGAAAAGTGGCGTTACAGATAGAAACTGACCTGGATTGCTCCGGTCTGAACTCAGATCACGTAGGACTTTAATCGTTGAACAAACGAACCCTTAATAGCGGCTGCACCATTAGGATGTCCTGATCCAACATCGAGGTCGTAAACCCCCTCGTCGATATGGACTCTGGGAGAGGATTGCGCTGTTATCCCTAGGGTAACTTGGTTCGTTGATCGGCTTTTTGGCCGGATCATTTTTGGTCAGATGTTCTGCGGCTTATAGATGTCTCTTTTGGCTTTAGGGGTTTGGCCCAATCCACTCGGAGGCTTGCTTTTCCTCCGCGGTCGCCCCAACCGAAGGTAAAATTTCATTTGCCACTAAGTTCTTGCTTTTTATGGAGTTGTTTAACGTGGTTGAACTTTGTACCTTAAGCTCCAAAGGGTCTTCTCGTCTTGTATAGTTATACCCGCTTCTGCACGGATAGATCAATTTCACTGACTGGAAGGGGGAGACAGTTAAGCCCTCGTCTAGCCATTCATACAGGTCTCTATTTAAGAGACAAGTGATTGCGCTACCTTTGCACGGTCAAAATACCGCGGCCGTTGAACCCGTAGTCACTGGGCAGGCTGGACCTCCTATACTTAGTTTGGTTGCAGGAGGCGATGTTTTTGGTAAACAGGCGAGGCTTGTGTTTGCCGAGTTCCTTCCCCTTCTTTTAGTCTTTCCATTAAATGGCACTCCAGTGTGGGGTTAACGATTGTTTAGCTGTGAGTTCTTCCTGAGGTCTTTATTGTTCACACTGCCCTCTTGGGTTGGGTTCGTTAAATTCCAGTGGTTGGTCCGATCTGGTTTACACTTGTGCTGGGAGAAGAGCAGGTCTTCTTGTTACTCATTTTAGCATAATCTCTTCCATGTGGGCATGGGTTGGCCTGGTATAATTAGGGGAGTAAGATTTTTTATCGGTATAATAAACTTCTTTCTGTCTGAGCTTTAACGCTTTCTGCTTAGGTGGCTGCTTTTAGGCCCACTAGAACAGTATGTTTTATATATTATGATCTTTATCCTCCTGTGAAGGTTGTATCCTTTGTTGAAGGGGCTGTACCCCCTTCAACTAACTCTCGCATTTTACCCTTGGTATCTTGATGATATGTTCTTTGGTTTGGGGCGTGTGAGGCTGAACTTCTATCCACTTCCCAGGCAACCAGCTATCACCAGGTTCGGTAGGTCTGTCACTTCTACCCGGAGCTCTTCCCACTCTTTTGCCACAGAGACGGGTTAGCCCTAGATTAACATAGGCTGTCTCGGGGTAGCTCACCTGGTTTCGGGGTTTCAAACTAAAGGTCTCTTTGCTTGAGGGTTCTGGCTAAATCATGATGCAAAAGGTACAAGGTTAAGTCTTTGTTTTTTAGTGCTTATATGGGTTGTTTCATTTCTCTTTCAGCTTTCCCTTGCGGTACTTTTTCTATTGCTTTGGGTTGAACCTTTTCTGTCTCCCATACTTAGGTAAAAAAATGGTTTAGTTTGTGATGTTAGGTCTTGTCTTGTTATGAACATTGTTAAATTATATTGGTAGTTAAGCTAGCTGGTTGGCTCAGGGTGATCCAATTTGCATGGATGTCTTCTCGGTGTAAGTGAGGTGCTTGACTAACTCAGCCACGCCCTGAATTTTATCCAAGTGCACCTTCCGGTACACTTACCATGTTACGACTTGCCTCCCCTTGTCACTGCTTTGGTGTTAGGTATCTTTATTGCACTTTGACAGGGGAGAGTGACGGGCGGTGTGTACGCGCCTCAGAGCCGGGTTCAAAAGGACACTCTGTTTCCTTTTTACTACTAAATCCTCCTTCAAGCACTATTTCATGTTGCATATCCGTAGTGTTCTATAATAGAAAATGTAGCCCATTTCTTCCCGCTTCGTACGCTACACCTCGACCTGACGTTCTGGGTTGTGCCCATTTTGCTTACTTTTATTGCCTTCACAGGGTAAGCTGACGACGGCGGTATATAGGCTGGGGTGGCTAGAAGTGGTGAGGTTTAACGGGGGTTATCGGTTCTAGAACAGGCTCCTCTAGGGGGGTCTGAGGCACCGTCAGGTCCTTTGGGTTTCAAGCTAATGCTCGTAGTACCCGGGCGGACGTCTAATTGTAGTTGGACGCCTAGGTTTATGGCTGAGCATAGTGGGGTATCTAATCCCAGTTTGTTTCTCAGCTTTCGTGGGGTCAGGTGGGCTTCTCTAAAGCTACTTTCGTATATTGGACTTCGGACTCCTAGAAGCGTATGACAGCCAAAGGGCCATTCGGCTTTATTGTTTCGCTTTCCTTAACCACCCTTTACGCCGTTGTATTATCAACTGGGGCCTCTCGTTTAACCGCGGTGGCTGGCACGAGTTTTACCGGCCCTCTTAACCCTGACTGAGTCAAGTTTTCACTTATGGCTCAATATTTATCACTGCTGAATTCCCTTGGGGGTGTGGCTAGGCCAGGCGTCTTGGGCTAAAGGTTTGTGCCTGATGCCCGCTCCTCGTCCCCGGGCAGGGGATTAAGGGCGTACTCACGGGGCTGCGGAGACTTGCATGTGTAAGTTGGGTTAGAGCTGATAATAAGGTCAGGACCATGCCTTTGTGCATGCGGAGCTTCTCAGGGCCCATCTTAACATCTTCAGTGTTATGCTTTGTATTAAGCTACGCTAGC